TTGATCCACAAGAAGCTCAGCAAACTCTTGAAATAGCGGAAACTGCTTTGAGAAAAGCTGAAGGAAAGAGACAAACAATTGAGGCAAATCTAGCTCTGCGACGGGCTAGGACCCGGGTAGAGGCTATCAATGCGATTTCATAACGAGTGGGTGCGTCCGAATAATCATCGATTTATACACCCTATATTTATTTGGGTGTTTTGTTTGACTTGATTCTGTCGAGTAAATAAAATCAAGCACAATCAGATTTTGATGCAACGAAAAAGAAATAGAAAAGATACAAAATAAATCTCATTAAAAGAAAATGGGTATAAAAACTTATTAGATACCATGGACCGCGGTATCTAATAAGTTCTACCTACTATTGGATTTGAACCAATGACTCCCGCCGTATGAAAGCAATACTCTAACCGCTGAGTTAAGTAGGTCATTTATCTTCACAAAGAAAACCAAAAAGGATTCATCCCATCGATGGATTATAAATATCATATTATTTAGAAGCAATACCGATCAATATGATCTTGGATCATGGAATAGTGATCTTGAGAAGATTCATGAGAATATTCATCTTGACAAGAAATTATCTACATAATAAAATATAAATATATATTACAAGCACTAAGGGCTATAGCTCAGTTGGTAGAGCACCTCGTTTACACGCGCGCCGATGTTTTTCAGGGGAGTCCATCATGGAATCAAAAAAATTGATCTTATTGACAAATCGATGTCTTACTCCATAACTTTGAGGGAAGAAGAGAACAATAGCCTGACAAGGGTTCGGTCCGTTTAGGTGCCCAGTTAGGTGCCAAACAGACCCCATCATTGATTTGATATATTGATAAGGTGAATATCCAGTCTATTCAATGCTAGGCTGAGCATAAGGGCCTCAAAAAAATCTCTTTTCGTCCTATGAACTTTAAGGTGTATGAAGTTTCATATTTGATTTTTAAGTAGAGCGATAGAGACTTCATTTCACTTAGGTTAATCTAGGCCATAGGCAGACCTACGTCAAGATAACCCCCCTTGAAAAACTTTGGTAGTGTTCCTGAATCTGAATCCACATAATGACTCAGAGCACATGGAGCCATCTCCTTATTTTTCGGTGAAAAATAAAAATGGCGGACTAGCTGATATTTATATCAGTTAATGAAAGAGCCCAATGCACAAAAATGCATGTTGGGTCTTTGAAACAGTTCAGATCATTTTGATAATAATAAGTTTGATCTGTTTTACCGAGAAAGTCTACGGTTCGAGTCCGTATAGCCCTAGAGTCCTATAAAATAAAAATGAATATTAAAATACAAAAAATTGTATTATTTTTCATTTGAATTTCCTCGTTATTGTTTTAACTGACTGATTGCTTCATCAAAAGATAATCATTCCTATAAGCCCATTCATGAGGATCATTTAAAGTAGAATATCAAACTAAAAGCAAAAACGCATTTCATTTCAATGGACCCAATCGATCTTTTTCCAGTTGTGGATGAACAAACCAACTTTTGTTCAGTACTCTTCGTAGAAAAATTCATATGGCATTTTCATCGTTTCCTGTCCGAAATCAACCAGTTAATTATACTACCCTTCGTTTGGTATACCCAATTCTATGGAATTTTGTATCATGACCCGAGTCTGGTTAAAAACTCCAACCGAACCCAACCCCAATAAAATCTACCTAACCCAATCAAATCTAATACTAATAGTAATTTACGTCGGTATTCCGCGCTATTTGTGCACAATATCCAGTTTGAAAAGCGCATATCTTTGCTAATGCTAAGTTTCATTGTAAACATTGTTAACAACGTAAAATAGGCTTTCCTTCGTATACCTTACTTAGACCTAGTCTTCTCTTTCGATATTCAATGAATAGAAAATCCTCCATCGGGATTGGATTCTAATAAAAGGAATACCAAGACCCATATATTCTAAATCTTGAGATGCAAATTCCTATACATTCTATTACATCTGACTACTTGTTCTATTCTAAACCACTAATAAAATAAAAAAGAGACAAATGGACATATTCATAAAAAAAATGAAATATTTAAATATAAATATATTCTATTTATATAAAGATAATCAAATAGAAAGGATCATAGAAATCGATTTCAATTTCGATCAAATTATAATAAATTTATAATAATATAGAATTCAAAATTCGAAATAAAAAAAGAGAATTCTATTTAGAATCCCTTTTCTTTAGAGAGAATACTCGGTAAGATTGAGATGAAAACAAGATAATTTGGATAAGAGCAATAGTTAGTTTTAACTATAACTAAAAAAAATAAAAAGATATCTGAAGATATGTAATAAAAATAGGATTCTAATCGATGAATCTTGAAAGGAAAGACGCCCACTAGATGGTTCGACCAAAAGCAATTCTTACTTTAACTAAAAAGTTATGAACGACTTAACAATTTCAAGTCGAATTGTCTAATCCGGTATATTTATATTTTCCACGTTCATAGGAGTGCATCTATGTTTCTGCTTTACGAATATGATA